GTTTTTAGTGTATATGGCACGATAAATTTTGATTTTATAGGAAATAATTAATTTTATTAAAACTAATTTTTTAGAAAATATTTTTATCTAATAAAAGTGAATATATCACATAATTTATCCTATCAAGATAATCCTTTTAAAATCAGGCATTTTATTAAAAAATTCATAATTTTTAAAAAATACATATATTTTATTGATAATAAGTATGATAACATTTTATATATATATAAGAGACACCTCTTATTAATCACATTTAATTTCCTAAGTTATATGCTTTAAAAAAGAGAAAAGAATAATTAAGACATAATTTCATTTATTAATGATGCCTAAAAAAAACATTTTAAAGTAGACAGTATGGCTTCACATTAATTTTTCCGGCTATAGCAAATTTTCCATCTATGGAAAATATAAGTTTTTAATTATCTACAACTACATAACACTAGATGAACAATGGGAATGAGTTGGTATTTACATACCCTTCATTTCTTTATAAAACTAAAAAAATAAAGAAATGAAGGGAAAATTAAAGTATAGTTTTACTTTAAAAAGAAATTTTAATTTTCTTTATATTAAATATAATTATAAATTTATACTCTAAAAATAGAAGAAATATTTTAAATTTTTAAAAATTAAAAAAAGAAATTAAATTAGATTTGGCGAAACTTGTGCCAGCCGCCGCGGTTATACAAGTAAATCAATTTTTTTGTTTTAAAAAAAATAAAAATTATTTTTTAATAATTAAAATTTTAATTGGGTGAAATCAAGAAATTTTCTTTAAATTAAATGTTGAATTTTAATAATTTATTTTATAGACTAGGATTAGATACCCTATTATTGTAAGCTAAAATTTTGTTAGTATATAAATATTATGAAATCAAAAGATTTTGGCGGTATTTTAAGCTTTTTAGAGGAATTTGCTCTTTAATGGATAAAACGCCTTGATCTTACTTAATTTTGTTAAATCAGTTTGTATACCACTATAGTTAATAATATTGAATAATTAATTGTTAAAATTTTTAAAAATTAAAATAATAAATTAAGTCAAGGTGCAGCATAAAATTATGTTTGAAGTGAATTACATTGATTTTTATATTTCAAAAAAAATATGAAAAGTTAATTATAGGATTTAAAAGTAAATTGATAATAAAATGATTGATTGAAAAAAGCTCTAAAATATGCACATATCGCCCGTCGCTCTCTAATTGGGATAAGTCGTAACAAAGTAAAAATACTGGAAAGTGTTTTTTAGGGTGAAATCATAAATGATATTTCATTTACAATGAAAATTAGTCTTTTAAGACCATCTTTATATTTTATTTTTAAAAATTAAATTTTAAAGAATTAATAATAAAAGAGATATTTAAAAAGTATTATTTAAAGAAACAATAATTTTTTATTATACTGAAAGGGAAAATTGAAAAATTTAAAAAATTTAAAATTTAATTAGTATTTTTTTGTTAGTACCTTTTGCATTAGGGTTATTTAAAATAAATTAAGTATTTTATATTTCCCGAAATAATTGTTGAGCTATTTTAAATTATATGTTGTTTATTACAAAAACTTTCATAAATTTAATATAGGAATGAAATTTTTTTCATAATTTAGGATATCTGGTTATTAATAATAAAACTTTATGTTTTTCTATAAAATTGTTATACTAATTTTATTTTATAGAAATTTAAATTAGGGATTAGCTTGATTTATAAATTTATATTAAATTAAAAGGTAAATTTTATGAAAGGAATATAATTGTCTATGTTTTTTTATAAAAGTGTATGTTTTATAATATTATTTATTATATAATTAAATTGGTTTAATAATATATTTAATATAGAAATATGTATAAATATGAATAAATTAGTATAAAATAAAAAATAAAATTAGTAAGATAATTAAATAAATTAAAAATTAATAGTTAATTAATAAAAAGGAATTCGGCAAATATATAAGTTGACTGTTTATCAAAAACATTTCATTTTGTTTTTATAAAATGTATAATCTGCTCAATGAGAATTTAAATTGCTGTGGTATTTTGACTATACGAAGGTATTGAAATAAGACTTTTAATGAGTGCTAAGAGAATGGTTGGACAATTTATAACTGTCTTTTTTATTTAAAATTAAAATTTAATTTTTTTGTGCAAAAGCAAAAATTTATTTAAGGGACAAGAAGACCCTATGAATTTTTAATTTTTTTTATTGTTTTAAAAAACAATAAAAAAATTTAGTTGGGGCGATTAAAAAAGAATAAAAATCTTTTTCTAATTAAAAAATTGATCCATTTGTTAGTGAAAATTTGAAAAAAATACTCTAGGGATAACAGCGTTATAATTTTGGATAGCACATATTGATAAAATTGATTGCGACCTCGATGTTGGATTAGGATTCTTTTTAAAATGAAGAAGTTTAAAAAAGAAGTTTGTTCAACTTTTAAAATCCTACATGATCTGAGTTCAGACCGGCGTAAGCCAGGTTGGTTTCTATCTTTAAATTAAATTTCTTTAATTAGTACGAAAGGAATATTAAAGAGTAATAATTATTTTAAATTTATTCATAAAAAAAATAAAAATTAGATATTATAATTGTTTCAATTAAAGAAATTTAATTTAAAGATAGAAACCAACCTGGCTTACGCCGGTCTGAACTCAGATCATGTAGGATTTTAAAAGTTGAACAAACTTCTTTTTTAAACTTCTTCATTTTAAAAAGAATCCTAATCCAACATCGAGGTCGCAATCAATTTTATCAATATGTGCTATCCAAGTATGATAACATTTTATATATATATAAGAGACACCTCTTATTAATCACATTTAATTTCCTAAGTTATATGCTTTAAAAAAGAGAAAAGAATAATTAAGACATAATTTCATTTATTAATGATGCCTAAAAAAAACATTTTAAAGTAGACAGTATGGCTTCACATTAATTTTTCCGGCTATAGCAAATTTTCCATCTATGGAAAATATAAGTTTTTAATTATCTACAACTACATAACACTAGATGAACAATGGGAATGAGTTGGTATTTACATACCCTTCATTTCTTTATAAAACTAAAAAAATAAAGAAATGAAGGGTATAATGAGTAATATTAAAAGTATATAATCACTAATTTAGCAAAATTAATGTATCAATTTTAGAATTTGAAGATGAAGATATTTCAGTTAGTAATAATTAAAGTGGCAGAAATTAAATGCAAGGAATTTAAGCTTCCTTTATGGTTTTCCCTTTAATAATGATTTGTTATTTTAGTTTTATTTTTTTATTAATTTGTGTATTGGTTAGAGTAGCTTTTTTTACATTATTAGAGCGAAAAATTTTAGGTTATGTTCATCTACGTAAAGGTCCTAATAAAGTAGGATTTTTAGGAATTTTTCAACCTTTTAGTGATGCAATTAAGCTTTTTGGAAAAGAAATGAATTTCATATTATATATTAATATATTAATATATATATTTTCGTCAGTTTTATCTTTAATTTTAATAATATCTTTTTGAATTTTGTATAGATGAGAATTTAATCAAATTATTTATGAGTTTGGACTAATTATAATGTTATGTATTTCAAGATTAAGAGTTTATGTAATTTTATGAGGTGGTTGGTCATCTAATTCCAAATATTCATTATTAGGTGCATTTCGAGGGGTTGCTCAGGTGATTTCTTATGAAGTAAGATTTGCAATAATTTTAATTGGATTAGTATTATTTAGAGAAAGATATAGAGTTTTTAAAATTATTAATTATCAAGAAATATATCAAATAATTTTTGGATATTTTTCTGTATTTATAATTTGGATAATTACTTGTTTTGCAGAAACAAATCGTTCCCCCTTTGATTTATCAGAAGGGGAATCTGAGTTAGTATCTGGTTTTAACATTGAGTATGGATCATGAAGCTTTGCTATATTATTTATAGCTGAATATGGAAATATTATTTTTTTTAGACTTGTTTCGTCTTATTTATTTTTAGGAAGAGAGGGTTTATTTTTTATTTTTCCTTTAGTAATTATAATATTATTTATTTTAATTCGAGGAACTTTAGTTCGATACCGTTATGATAAATTAATGATAATAGCATGGAAGGCTATTTTACCTTTTACAATCTTTGTAATTTTAATTAATTTTTGTTTAAAAACTATATTTTTATGCTGTTTTTGTTTCAAATTTAGAATTTTATAAGATTATTAGAAAAAAATATTCTTTTTTATATTTTCAAAATATATACTTATATAGTTAAATAATCTTTAAATTAATGGAATTAAAATAAAAAAAGAAAAATAAATAATTGTTAAAAGTTGTCTTATTATAATAAAAGGTATTTCTACTGGACAAGCTCCTAAGAATGTTAGTAAAAGAAAAGAATTAATAAAAATTCAAAATAATAATTTTTTAAAAGGATATAAATAAAATGAGGAGAATTTATTATTTATTGTTAAAGGGAGAATTATAATAATTAGAATTGATAAAACTAAAGCAATTACCCCACCCAATTTATTAGGAATTGATCGAAGAATTGCATAAGCAAACAGAAAATATCATTCCGGCTGAATATGTGGAGGAGTAACAAGGGGATTAGCTATAGAAAAATTTTCTGAATCAGTTAAAGAATAAGGATATATTAGAACGATAATAGAAAATAAAAATAAAACAATTAAAAATATTAATAAATCTTTAATTGTAAAATAAGGATGAAAAGGAATTTTATCTATGTTTAAACTTGTTCCTAAAGGGTTTGATGATCCTTTTTCATGGATTAATATAATATGAATTATTACTATTAATATAAGAACAAAAGGTAAAAGGAAATGTAAAGAGAAAAATCGATTTAATGTTCTATTATCTACAGAAAATCCTCCTCAAATTCACTGTGTTATTAATGTGCCAATATAAGGAATTGCTGTTAATAAGTTAGTAATTACTGTTGCTCCTCAAAAAGATATTTGGCCTCAAGGCAGCACGTATCCTAAAAAAGCAGTTGCTATTAAAATAAAAATAATTATAATTCCTGAAAATCATGTTTTTACAAAATGAAAAGATGAATAATAAATACCTCGTCCAATATGAATATAAATTATAATAAAGAATAAGGATGCCCCATTAGCATGAATTGAACGAATTATTCATCCTCTATTTACATCTCGTATAATTCGTGATATTATGTTGAATGCTGTTGTAATATCACTTGAAAAGTTTATAGCTAAAAATAATCCTGAAATAATTTGAATTGTTAGACATATTCCTAGTAAGGATCCTATATTTCATATGTATGAAATATTTGAAGGAGTTGGAATATTAATTAATGGGTTTAAAATTTTTATATTTTTCATTGGTTATAAGTATAATTTTATAGGGGCTTTTGAAGAAATAATAATTATTATAATAATTATTAAGGTTAAAAGAAGATATATAATAATTATAATTATTCAATTTATTGAAGGAATGGAAAATAGAATATATAAGTTGGGGGTAATAATTGTTGAGTAATTATAGATTACAAAATTTGTTAATAAACTTGTACTAATAAGAATAAAAAATTTTTTTTTAAACAAAATTTTTTTGTTTGGAATTAATCTAATTATATATAAAAAAAGAATTAGTATTCCCCCTAGAATTAAAAGAATTACTACAAGAGATAAATAAAAAAATTTTAAAGATTTTGCAATAATAATTGAAATAAAAATTGTTGTTATAATAATAGAAAATAATATAATTATAGGATGATTAAAAAGGAAAAAAACAATAATTATTAAGTTTAGTAAAAAAATTTCAGAAAATAGTATATAATAATTAGTATATAAATTTTGGATATTTATGGAGAAAAATCTTTTCTGAAGTTATAAGAAATTTTCAAATTTGGTTTACAAAACCAATATTTTCATTTAAATTATTATAACTAATGATAGAAATTTCTTTTTTTATTTATTTTATTGGAATAATAACTTTATTAGTAAATCGAAATCATGTTATAATTATTTTACTAAGTTTTGAATTTATATATTTAGGAGTATTAATTGTAATGGTGATATCTATTATTTTTTTAAATTTTGTTAAAGTAGTTTTATATTTAATTATAATTGTATGTGAGGCAAGACTAGGATTAAGTATGTTAGTTTTAATAAATTATTTTTATGGTAATGATAAATTATTAAGAATGGTATTATTAAAATGTTAACTTTAACTATATTTTCTTTATTAATAATATGTATAGTTTCAATTTTTTCAGGGTTAGACATAATAATTATATTATATTATTATTTTTTTTTTTTTTTTTTTTAAATTTGTTAGGAGATGAATTTAATTATGTGGGATTTATAATAGGTGGGGATATAATAAGAATATGCTTAATATTATTAACTATTTGGGTGATTTATTTAATAATAGTAAGCAGATTTTTTAATAATTTATTTAATAATAAAATATTTATATTATATTTAATAATAATATTATTTTTTTTATTAATATGTTTTTATTCATTAAGATTATTAATATTTTATTTTTTTTTTGAAAGAGTTTTATTTCCTATTATTATAATTATTTTTAATTGAGGTAATCAACCTGAACGTTTGCAAGCTGGAATTTATATGTTAATATATACTTTATTAGGATCTTATCCTTTACTAGTTGTAATATTGTTATACGGAGATTTTTCTTTAAATTATTTATATATAAATATAATAATAAAAAATTATGAATTAGGAATATATTTTTTTTTTATAATTATAGGTTTTTTAGTAAAAGTGCCTATGTTTTTTGTGCATTTATGGTTGCCCAAAGCTCATGTTGAGGCACCAATTTCGGGATCTATAATTCTTGCAGCTATTTTATTAAAATTGGGAATTTATGGGCTATATCGTTTTAAGTTTTTTTATTTTGAGGAAATTATAAAAATAGGTTATATAGTTATAGTAATTTCTGTAGTGGGTGGTATAATTGTTGGTATTATATGTGTATTTCAAGTTGATTTAAAAGCATTAATTGCTTATTCTTCAGTTTGTCATATGGGAATTGTTTTAGGGGGAATAATGACATTGAATTTTTGAAGATCTTATGGGAGATTATTATTAATAATTGGGCATGGGTTATGCTCTTCAGGGTTATTTTGTTTAGCAAATTTTATGTATGAGCGATTTTATACTCGTAGTATTATTTTATTAAAAGGAATTGGAAAATTTTTTCCAAATTTATGTTTATGATGATTTTTATTTTCTGTGGTTAATATATCTGCTCCAATAAGAATAAATTTATTTGGGGAAATTTTTTTAATTGGTAGATTAATAAAATTTAGAATACTTTTTATTATTCCTTTAATAATAATTTCTTTTGTAAGAGCAGGATATAGATTATATATATTTAGATATACTCAACATGGGGAAGGAGGTTGAATGTTTTCTGTTAAATCTATTGAAATTCGAGAATTTATAATTATATTATTTCATTTTTTTCCAATAATTATTTGATTTCTAAAAATAGAATTATTTTCTTATTGGTTTTACTTAATTAGTTTAAATTAATTTAAAATAATAAATTGTGGATTTATAGATGATTAGTTCATTAAGTAATTTTTATAAATTGAGGTTATTTTTTGTTAATATTAAGAATAGTAGTTAACATATTTTCTATTTATGTAATTTATAGATATAAAGTTATTGTTTTAGAATATATTTTAATATCAATTATTAATATAGAAATTAAATTATATTTTTTATTAGATTGAATTAGTTTAATTTTTTTATTTATTGTTTTATTTATTTCTTCAATGGTTATTTTTTACAGAGATAATTATATAGGTGAAGATAAAGACAAAAATTATTTTTGTTTAATAGTTTTATTGTTTGTATTATCAATAATTATGTTAATTTTATGTCCTAATATATTAATAATTATTATTGGATGGGATGGGTTAGGTTTAGTATCATATTGTTTAGTTATTTATTATCAAAGATTATCTTCTTATAATTCTGGGATGATTACGGTTATAAGAAATCGTGTAGGGGATGTAGCTATTTTATTATCTTTAGTTTTTTTAATGAATTTTGGAAGATTTGATATAATAATAATAAATAATGTTTATAAAATTTGTGGAGTTTTAATTATTTTGGCTGGGATAACTAAAAGAGCTCAAATTCCTTTTTCAGCATGATTACCGGCAGCAATAGCTGCTCCCACACCTGTTTCTTCATTAGTTCATTCTTCTACATTAGTAACAGCAGGAATTTATTTATTAATTCGTTTTAGTTTTTTTTTTAAAATGGAAGTTTTTTCGGAAATGTTGTTTTTTTTCTCAAGTTTAACTTTATTTATAGCTGGAATTGGGGCAAATTTAGAAATAGATTTTAAAAAAATTATTGCTTTTTCTACTTTAAGTCAATTAGGATTAATTATATTAATTTTGTCTTTAGGTAAAGTAGAATTTGCTTTTTTTCATTTAATTATACATGCTATTTTTAAATCAATATTATTTTTATGTGCAGGATTAGTAATTCATAATATAAATGGTATTCAAGATTTACGATATTTAGGGAATTTTTTTTGTTATAGACCATTAATTTGTGGTTGTATAGGTTTAGCTAGTTTATCATTATTTGGATTTCCTTTTATAGGTGGTTTTTATTCAAAAGATTTAATTTTAGAATTTATTTATATAAAATTAAATAATATAATTTTTATATTATTAATTATTTTAAGAACGATAATAACTGTGTTTTATTGTTTTCGAATATTATATTATGTGGTTTTTAAGGGAATTATAAGTATAGTATTTTACAAAGTTGATTTGAGGAAAAAAATGGTTATACCTATTTTTATACTAAGATTAGTGGTAGTAATTTCAGGAAATTTTTTAAACTGAATTATTTTTACTTTTGATGATGTGATTGTTTTGTCTAATTTTTCAAAAATAATTAATTTACTTTTAATTATATCTGTATTATTTTTATTTTTTATTTTATATATTGATAAATTAAAAGGTTTTGTAATAGGAAATTTATTTGAGTTTTTGAGAAGAATATGGTTTTTAAGATTTTTAACAAGATTTATTTTTTTAGGAATTTATAAAAAAATAAGAAAAATAACTGAGTATGATTGGATGTGGGTAGAGGAAATAGGACCAAGAAGAGTTTTTATTTCTGTTGCTAAAAGAAGAATATTTAGGCAATGATTTCAAAATAATTATTTAAATTCTTTATTATTATTAATTATAATAATTATAATAATTTTGTTAATTTTATTGTAAAAGAAATAATTCTTGTAGTTTATTATATAAAATATTACACTGAAAATGTAAAGAAATTTTTTTTTCAAGAATATTTTTAGATATATTTATTTTATCATTTTAACAATGAAAATGTTATGTGTTATTAATTACACTATAAAAATAAAGATTAAATGAGTTTTCATTATTAGTAGGTTAGAAGCCTATGATTTTAATCTTTTATTAAATTTTTTTAATAGGTTAATACAATAAATTCATTAACAGTGAATAGCCTCTAATTTTTTTGGCTTCTATTAAAAAATAGAAAATTATTTCTAAGATCAGGTCGAAACTGATTGCAATTGATCGCTTTATTTTAATAATCAGAAAAGGGGATTCCAATTTCTAAATGCAAATTAGATTTTATTTTTATATTTAAATACTTTTCTTTTTTTATTTTATTCATTCTAATATTCCTTTTTTTCATTCATATAATAATCCTATTATGATAATAATTATAATTAAAGTAAGGGAAATGAACAATGATAAATTTTTGTTTAAAATTATGGGATATGGAAGAATAATAATAATTTCAATATCAAAAATTAAAAAAATAATTGCAATTATAAAAAATTTTAAAGAAAAAGATATTCGTGAAATTGAAAGGGGATCAAAACCACATTCAAAAGGAGAGAGTTTTTCTTTATCTATAAATTTTTTTTTAGAAATTATTAAAGAAATTGTTATAATGATAATTGGGATAATAATAATTGTTAAAGTTTTAATTACTATATTTTAATAAACTTTTTAATTGGAAGTTAAATGTACTGTGTTATACTAATATAGTAGTAAATTCATCAATATATAAAGGTAAATAAAAATAGTCAAACTACATCAACAAAATGTCAATACCAAGCGGCGGCTTCAAATCCAAAATGGTGCGAAGATGATAATTGATTATTTTTAATTCGAATAAAAGTAATAATTAAAAAAGTAGTGCCAATGATTACATGAAGACCATGAAAACCTGTAGTAATAAAAAATGTGGAACCAAAAATTCTATCAGAAATGGAAAATTGGGCTTGAAAGTATTCTCATCTTTGAAGAATTGTAAAAATTAATCCTAATATAATTGTAATTATTAAAGCATTTATAGTTTCATAATAATTTTTATTAATTAATCTGTGATGGGATCATGAAATTGAAATTCCAGATGAAATTAAAATGGTGGTATTTAAAAGAGGAATTTCAAAAGGGTTAAAAGGTGTAATATTAGTAGGGGGTCATATTGATCCAATTTCAATATTTGGAGATAATCTTCTATGGAAAAAGGTTCAAAAAAAAGAAATAAAAAAAAATACTTCTGAAATAATAAATAAAATTATTCCTAATTTTAATCCTCAAATAACAATAGAGGTGTGATTACCTTGTAGTGAAGCTTCCCGTGAAATATCTCGCCATCATTGGTATATTGTTATAAGAATAACTAAAATAGCAATAAAGGTTATTTTTGTAAAATTGTAATGTATTATTATAATTATTCTTGTTATTAAAGTCAGAGTGGAAACACATCTTGTAAAAGGTCAAGGTCTTTTATCAACTATATGGAATGGGTGAAATGTCATTTGTTATTAAATTTCATTTAAATAAAGTGAACTAAGTGTAATGAAAACATATCTTTGAATTATTGCTACAGCTGTTTCTAAAAATATTAAAGCTATAATTACAGGAAAAATTATTAAATATCTTCTATGGATATTCCTAGGAATAGATGTTAAAAGATGAATTAATAAATGTCCTCTAATTATATTTGCTGAAAGTCGAATTGATAAAGTAATAGGTCGAATTATGTTTCTAATTGTTTCAATAATAACTATAAAAATAGTTAGTATTATTGGGGAACCTATTGGTACTAAATGAATTATTATTTTGTTAAAATGATTAATTCACCCATATAATATTAAAGATAATCATATAGGGAATGCTAAAAGTATGGAAAATACAATATGTCTTGATGGAGTAAATACAAAAGGAATTAAACCTAAAATATTTGATAAAAAAATTATTGTGAATAAAACAACAAATAAAATAATAAATTTATAATTTTTTATAGTTATATTTGTTTTAATTTCTATAAAAATTTTTAAAAAAATAATTTTAAAAATTATTTGAATTCGTGAGGGAATAGATCAAAAAATTGATGGAATCAAAATAAAATTCAGAATTGAGATTCAATTTAATCTAAGAAATTGTGAAGTTCTTGGGTCAAAAATTGAAAATAAATTAGTTATCATTTATATAAATGGAATTTTATCATTTTTTTTTTAAAAAAATTTAAATTGAAAATTATTGGATAAAAGTAAATGATTGTGAGAAATATGATATAAATTATTGTAAATCTTATTAATAAAATTATTCAGTTTATTGGAAATAGTTGAGGAATTAATAAACACTTTTAGTAATTTAAGATTGACATTCTTATGTTATTAATTTTTTAACTAGATTATTTTTAATCATTGAAAGTAATTTTTTACTATAAATTGGTTTAAGAGACCATTGCTTAAGATTTCAGCCATTCAATGAAAAATTTTTTAATCATTTAATAAAATTATTGACAGAGGATACTTCAAGTGAAATTGGTATAAATCTATGATTTGCTCCACAAATTTCGGAACATTGACCAAAATATAAACCAGGGCGATTAGAAAGGGAAGAAAATTGATTTAATCGCCCTGGGACTGCATCTATTTTAATTCCTTGTGAAGGAATAGTTCAGGAATGGATTACATCTGCTGATGTAATTATAAATTTAATATTTAGATTATAAGGAATTACTACTCGGTTATCTACATCTAATAATCGAAATCTATTTAATGATATATCACTTGATGGGATTATAAATGAATCAAATTCAATATTAAAATCTGAGTATTCATATGATCAGTATCATTGATGTCCAATTACTTTAATTGTAATTGATGAGGAAAATGATTCATCTAATAAATATAATAATCGGAGGGATGGAAATGCAATAAAAATTAATGTAATTGCCGGAATAATAGTTCAAATAGTTTCAATTTCTTGACCTTCTATTAAAAATCGAGAAGAAAAAGAGTTTGTAAGAATGTTAATAATTATATATAATGTAATAATGGTAATTATGGTAATAATTAATATTGAATGATCATGGAAAAAAATTATTTGTTCTATAATAGGGGAGTTTCTATCCGAAAATATAATATTTGATCAAGTTATCATTAGTTTTATTTAATTAAAATGTTAGTTTGGTTAAAAGTATGTCTAGATGGGGGAAAATTTACTTGTCATTCTGACGAGGAATTGGAAAAATGAGAGGTAATCATAATTCGTTTTGAAATTATTCTTTCCCATAAAATAATAATAAAAAAAATTACTCTTAAGGATGAGATTATTCTTCCTAATGAAGAGACTAAATTTCATTTAGAGAAAAAATCTGGGTAGTCTGAATATCGTCGAGGTATACCTCTTAATCCTAAAAAATGTTGAGGAAAAAAAGTTATATTTACTCCGATAAATATTGAAAAAAATTGGATTTTTAATCATAGTGAGTTTATATTTAATCCAAAAAATAAAGGAAATCAATGAGTAATTGATCCTATAATAGCAAATACAGCTCCTATTGACAAAACGTAATGAAAATGAGCTACTACATAATAAGTGTCATGTAAAATAATGTCAATTGATGAATTTGATAAAATAATTCCGGTTAAACCACCTAAAGTAAATAAAAATAAAAACCCAAGAACTCAAAGAATAGAGGGGTTATTATCAATGTTAGAACCATGTAGTGTAGCTAATCAGCTAAAAATTTTAATTCCTGTAGGAACAGCAATAATTATTGTTGCTGCAGTGAAGTAAGCCCGTGTATCTACATCTATACCTACAGTAAATATGTGATGTGCTCAAACAATAAATCCTAAAAATCCAATTGCTAATATGGCATAAATTATTCCTAAATTTCCAAAAGGTTCTTTTTTTCCAGTGTGGAAACAAATAATATGAGAAATTATTCCAAATCCTGGAAGAATTAAAATATATACTTCGGGATGACCAAAAAATCAAAATAAGTGTTGGTATAAAATTGGATCTCCTCCGCCAGAAGGGTCAAAAAAAGAAGTATTAAAATTACGGTCAGTTAATAATATAGTAATTGCTCCAGCTAATACAGGTAATGATAATAGAAGAAGAATTGCTGTGATAAATACAGATCATACAAATAAAGGTATTCGTTCTAATGTTATACCATTTGAACGTATGTTAATAATTGTTGTAATAAAATTAATTGCCCCTAAAATAGATGAAATTCCTGCCAGATGAAGGGAAAAAATTGCCATGTCTACTGAGGCACCTGAATGAGAAATATTTGCGGATAGTGGAGGATAAACAGTTCAACCTGTTCCCGCTCCTCTTTCTACTAATGAGGAATTTAATAGTAAAAAAATTGAGGGGGGTAGAAATCAAAATCTTAAATTATTTATTCGGGGAAATGCTATGTCAGGAGCACCTAGTATTAGAGGTACAAGTCAATTTCCAAAACCTCCAATTATTACAGGTATTACCATAAAAAAAATTATAATAAATGCGTGAGCTGTTACAATAACGTTGTAAATTTGGTCATTTCCAATTAAAGATCCAGGTTGACCTAATTCAGTTCGAATTAAAATTCTTATTGATATTCCAACTATTGTGGCTCAACTACCAAAAATTAAATATATTGTTCCAATGTCTTTATGATTTGTAGAAAATAATCATCGCGGTAAAATGGCTGAAGTTTTAGGCAATAAATTGTAAATTTATTTATGGATTTTAATTCTTTTACTATTATTATTAATTTTAATCTTATATTTTAACTTTAAAAATATTAAATTGCAAATTTAAAAATGATATTTTATCTAAGATTTAAAAAATTTTTTTATTTTATGCTTTGAAGGCATATAGTTTAAATAACTTAAAATCTTTAAATTATTTTTATAAAAATAGATATTATAATTAATATAATTAAATTAATAAAAAAAAAATTAGATGTTTTAATAAGTTGTAGTTTTGAATATTTTAATAAAATATTTATGTTTTGAATTAAAGGAAATATAATACGCGAGTAATAATATATATTAATTAATGATGAAATAATTAAAATAAATAAAATAAATATTATTTTATTAATAATTAATATAATAGAAAATCATTTTAACAAGAATCCTAAAAAAGGAGGTAGTCCAGCTAATGATATGAAATATGAAAAAAAAGAAAATTTTCTAAAATTAGAAAATTTTTGTATATTAATATTTTTAATATAATTAAATTTGTTAATTTTTATAAAAAAAATAATTTTATATAAAATAAAGGTATATACAATAAAATAAATAACTCAAAAAAATTGATTACATATAATTAATGTTATTATTCATCTTAAATGTGAAATAGAAGAGAAAGCTAAGATTTTTCGAATTGATGTTTGATTAAAGCCCCCAAAGGTGCCTACTATTGAGGATATAATAATAAAAATTACAATTTTATTGGTGGAAAAAATGGAAATTATTTGCAAAGGAATTAATTTTTGAATAGTTGATAGAAGAAAAAAAGAATTTATTTTTAATCCTTCTCTAATTTGAGGAAATCAGGTATGAAAAGGGGCAGAAGCTAATTTAATTAAAATGGTTATAACAATAATAAAATTAATTGTATTAAATTTTAATAAAAAATGTAAAATGGAAGAAAATAAAAATATGGAAGAGGCTAAAGATTGAATAATAAAATAATAAATTATTCTATTACATGATAAGTAATTTTTTCTATTTATTATTGGAATAAATACTATTATATTAATTTCTATTGAAATTCAAAAAGAAAATCAAGAATTTGTTGAAAAGGCTATGAAAATTGTTAGTCCTATTACTCATAAAATAATTAAATTTGAAAAAATAATTTATAAAGGAATAAATTCATTTTTGGGGTATGAGCCCACTAGCTTTTTTTAGCTTACTTTATA